TCTAAAATTACTTACCGGGTCAATTGCCAATTCTTGGTCATTGAGATTGATGGTAATTTGGATTAATATTTAGGGAGAGATATTACCTCTTTTTTTCTCCTTTCAAACAACTTGAAATGATTGAAGTTTTTCTATTTGGAATCGTCTTAGGTCTAATTCCTATTACTTTGGCTGGATTATTTGTAACTGCCTATTTACAATACAGGCGCGGCGATCAGTTGGACCTTTGATTAATTAATATTGCGTTTTTTGATTGACCTCCTTTTCGGGAGGTCAAATTCAAATTGCTATTCGAGTTAGTGACGCTCGTTCAATCTAAGAAGAACGGACTCGCGCTCTGTAGGATTTGAACCTACGACATCGGGTTTTGGAGACCCACGTTCTACCGAACTGAACTAAGAGCGCTTTCTTATCAAAACAGATAAGACTGGAAAGAAAAGGGTTGGATTCTTTTTGTAAGTTCAATACATCATGGATAGACTATACATAGGATCATAAGAATGAAAGATTATATCTGTCCAATTTGACTCGATTTCACCGAATCCCCCGTTACTGCTCTCTCGAGTAGTTATAGGTAGGGATGACAGGATTTGAACCTGTGACATTTTGTACCCAAAACAAACGCGCTACCAAGCTGCGCTACATCCCTCCAATTAGTCTACAGTGTCATTGTAGAGAATTCCCGTCTTGTTTTCCACATCGTTTTTTCGTCTATCGATTCTATATATATATAGAATTTATCTGTCCATTTCGTCCTTTTGGTCTCATTTAACATATAATTAATATGCATTAAGATTCATACAAAAATTTTATCCATTTGAAAAATGGAACGGAATCTGTTGGAAAATTCAATGACTATTTTTGGGGAATGCTCGAGACGAAAAGGACGTTTTTATCTTATCTTTTAAGAAAAATAGGGAATATAGTTACGGGATCATTGTACATGTCAATTTGAATTAGAAATTCCGCGGACAATTCTAGTACAATTAAAAGTGGTCGTTAACTACCTATGCATCTGATCATATATGTATTATCATTATGTATTACAATAAAATGAAGGGGGTTTTCAATGCGAGATCTAAAAACATATCTTTCCGTGGCACCGGTACTAAGTGCGCTATGGTTCGCGTCTTTAGCAGGTCTGTTGATAGAGATTAATCGTTTTTTCCCGGATGCGTTGACATTCCCCTTTTTTTCATTCTAGTTAGCGACGTGGAAAAGAATAAAGAAGATTAGAACTACAATGAAATAGCTGTCACTAATCACGTCTCCCCCTCTATTTTTCTTTTCTCTATTTCTCTTTTCTCTATTTTTTCTGATTTTTAGAATAAGGGAGGAAAGAGAAAGAAGAAAAGTGGATTCAACGGCTGTGGGATTCGGATTCAAATTCGAATAATAGAATAATAGAGGAATGGAAGTAGACTATAAAATGTGGGTCTAGCGAAGAGTATTATACAAGATACTTAAACGAAATCGTGTACTGTGATTTGAAATATCGTTGCGAAATCTTTGGATCTTATTTGGATATATTGATTGTAGCAAAATTTTTCATAATGTGAGTTCAAGTTAGCAACTTCTACTTTTTTCTTTCTTCTTCATTTCGAATCGAAAGGAAAAGCGTTGAGTAAATAAAAAATCCAAAGGAGGTTCATGGCCAAGGGTAAGGATATCCGAATAACAGTTATTTTAGAATGTATTACTTGTGTTCGAAAGGGTGTTAATAAGGCATCAAAAGGCATTTCCAGATATATGACTCAAAAGAATCGGCACAATACGCCTAATCGATTGGAATTGAAAAAATTCTGTCCATATTGTTACAAGCATACGATTCACGGGGAGATAACGAAATAGCTCGAACCGAGCACTTGCACCCTCCGGAGGAGGAGGAAAAATGCCATGCTAATTATTGCTAAGATAATTTGAATAGAAAGAAAATCCTATTGTTTTTATGTATTCTAATTCATTTTCTAGATCCAACCGAAATAGGATTTTCGGTTTAAAGAAATAAATTAAACAAACCATGGATAAATCCAAGCGACCTTTTCTTAAATCCAAGCGACCTTTTCTTAAATCCAAGCGACCTTTTCTTAAATCCAAGCGATCTTTGCGTAGGCGTTTGCCCCCGATCCAATCGGGGGATCGAATTGATTATAGAAACATGAGTTTAATTGGTCGATTTATTAGTGAGCAAGGAAAAATATTATCTCGACGGGTAAATAAATTGACCTTGAAACAACAACGATTAATGACTCTTGCTATAAAACAAGCTCGTATTTTATCTTCCTTACCTTTTATTACTAATGAGAAACACGGTGAAAGAAACAAGTCGACCGCGAGAGTCCGAAAGAACTATAAGTCAGACAGAAAGAAATATAAGCCAGACGGAAAGAAATATAAGCCAGACGGAAAGAAATATAAGTCGACTGTGAGAAACACACAGAAATAGAAGGCGACCGTCAGAGACAAAAAAAATAGGCTTACTTTTTCGTCACTTGAATGAAAATTAACACCCGAACTCAAACGCAGATTGATGCTTTGTGCAAAAATCCGACAATCCGGACCGGCTTTGCTTCTCGTTTCGTAAGACAAAAACAAATAAAAAATCGGATTCAGAAGTCAAACTCCAAATTTTTGATTGAAAGTGTTGAGTCCTATTTCTTTTTTGATTCATTTTAACTCTACTTTCCCGGAGGTCATTCTCCGGGGAACTCCGTTTAAATTACTCCGGCAGATTCCTTCCAATTTTCTTTTTTTATGATTTCATTGGAAATTAGATAAAGACAGTTTTTATTTGCTATAGCTATTTGTGCAAGTATTTTACGATTAAGAAGCAACTGTCTCTTGTATAGATCATGGATGAATTTACTATAGTTATAATATACCCATTCGTCACGAATTACTGAATTGATTCGAGTGATCCACAAACGACGAAAATTTCTTTTTTGCCCATTCCTATCCCGATGAGACGAAGCCAAAGCTCTTATGTCTTGTTGAGTCTTTAAAAGACCTCCCCGAAAGCTTGATATAAATGCACGTGCTTTTGTTCTACGTCTCCGAGCTATATATCCCCGTCTAGTTCTGGTCATTGAATATACATAAATCAAACTTTGTCGAATAACTAATTGATTTCCGTTCTTGCAGTTATTCTTTTTTCACCTTCCGAGTCTATTAATAACCCAATGAGTTTTTCCAATGTATAAACTCAAAATTCCAATGGCTTTGGCTACGATAACCTTCCCGACCACGATTTTTTATTTTTTTCGAGACCTTTGTTTTACCTCACAATTTGAAATTGGATTCTACTAGGTATTAAAAAGATAATAAGAAATATAAATTCTAAAGCAATAGTGGATTCCATCGTTTCTATGGTTACTTCTTAAACGGTGAGGTCTTCTCTATACACCGGAGCCTTTAATTAATGCTATTGGGAACTTGTATAGTTCACATTCTTTAGCTCTACCCATGAATTATCCAGTAACTAGGTCTTCACAACGAGATCTACCTATACAGTAACGGTATTTAATTATGAGGGTTGGCTGGATAGCTGACCCTGTTAGTCCGTTCTTACAAGAGGGTGGCTTAATCTTTGAAATTGAAACCAAGAGTTCCTCCGCTTAATGGATAAGCATTTGCTACCAATGGAGAATTCTTAAATTGAGGTGATTGAATTTACACCACGAGAAACCATAAATTTCCTACACAATGAAAGGCATATGATCCATTTTCGTTTTTTAGATAATAAATAGAGTTCATTTTTTCATTCCAGCCTATTCACCGGTACTGACCTTTGATACAGGAAACTTGTTCGCTTTCCTTTGTTCTAGCTCATGATCTGAACGAGTCGCACATACAACCTAGTACACGTTCCTCGACGTTGAGGGCATCTCTTAAGAGCGGGCGATTTTGTGACATGTCTGATTGGCTGTCTTGTCTTTCTAATAAGTTGTTTAATAGTTGGCATGTTGAATCATAGATATAGATATAATTGGATGGTTTAGATCCATCCTAACCGGATTATTCCGACTTAACCGGATTATTCCGAGTCAACTCGGTCGGTAGGGGTAATCTCAAATTAGGGATTTGCGCGAAATACAGGCTAGTATCATTTACGCCCTTCACGCCCTTGACGCTCTTGAAGCTCTTGAAACTCTTGAAGCCCTACAGAATCAACAATTCCATAAGCTTTGGCTTCTTCTGGTGACAGAAAAACATCTCTTTCCATGTCTTCGAAGACCATCCAGAAAGGTTTGTGCGATCTTTGTACAAAAAAATTTGTGATCTCTTCACGTAGTTTTAGCACCAAATCTGTGTCCATGATTACCTGTTCCATGTAGCCTTGAATAAAAGTACTAGTAGGTTGGTGGATCATTACCCTGATGATATAACAAAATAAAAGGTTTTTCTATTGTACATGATGAAGGGAAGATAAAAGAAAGAGAAAAGAATAGCAAGAAAAAAGATAGAATTGAACAACCGTACAGGCATCTTTCTATGCATTGCATACGGCTCTAGAATAAAATTGATCCTTACGCCCTCCAACGAAAGAGAAAAATAGGATTGATTAGACCCCGATCGTAAAATGATCAAATTACCACCCTTCCTTTCGTGGGAGTTAAAAACTACTATGATGGCTCCGTTGCTTTCTATATTTCGTTTTTGTCTATGATTAAGCAATCCCAAAGTTGCGTTTTATTTGATTAAATACCCTAAGGAAAAAAGAATCTTTTTTTTCACTAGTTCCGAACATAAATATTATTAAGAGATCTGCCGTGTGAAAATAAAGTTTGTGACGCTGAACTGCACTGCCGATCGATAAGAACACATCGGAAATACCTTTTATCTCATACTACTCTCTCGATAAAAAATCTAATGCTTTGAAAAAAACTTTTGTATATCGAATTCAAAGTGCCATGCTATTATTACTTTTTTATTCATATTGCATATGGAGATTCATTTTTCATATGGCGAAGGCATAGTCGTCTTTTTTCTTTCAAATAAAACCTCATTGGCGCCAAGCGTTAGGGAATGCTATACGTTTAGTCTGTGAGCCTCCGGCCAGGACAAAAGCTGCCATTGAAGCGGCTACTCCCAGACAGAGTGTATGTACATCTGGTAGCACAAAATTTATCGCATTATAAACAGCTAGCCCATGCATTACTCCTCCACCCAGAGAGTTTATAAATAAAAATTGCTCTTGGTTACAATCGTCGATATTCAGAAATATCATAAGACCGACAATGTGATTCGCCGTCTCGGGACTAAGGTCTTTGAATAAAAAAAGTGCTCTTTCTCGATAAAGTCGGTCGATTAGGTTAAAATTGTATTCCGTAGGAACCGTACAGGCGCCGTTTGGCGCATACGGTTCAAAAAAATTTGCAAAAAAATCAATGTGTATATTCCAATCCCCTTTCGGATTTCAGAGCATGCTCTTTACTGACTCCTAATTTGTCTTCGATTTTTCAATAAAGATGAGTTTTGATTCCTTTCCTTAGAAAAAAGAATTCATTAAACGGATCGAATTCACTTTTCATTGATGTATTCTTTCATCGAGATCCAATCCAAATCACGATGTCATTTTCTTGTTCCAAACTGGGCCTCTTTTATCTTACTCTTTTTAGGTTTATACTCTACTCCGGGTAAAGAGCTGCCCGCCTTCGATTTGCACATATAGGACAAATACTCCCCTTACCACTTCTTTTTTCTCAATCCGTACAGTCCGGCAAATATTTGAGGTCTTTATACATATTACTCGATTGATTAAGAGAACAGTTTAAAATCACTTCTATTTCCAAAGAAGATTTCTTTAGAAAGAGGAATCCCTTTATAATTTATAAGGAGTAATGGTAGATATATTACCAATTGGTTTTTTTAAACGAAGTCTGGATATTTCAATTTCGTAGTCCAACCGAGCCAGCCATAAATTATTTAAATTGATAATAGTAATTTGAATCCCCTTAAAAAAAGGATCTAATTGCACTTCACGCTCCAAATTTTTGATGATCCAATTCATCTTTTTTGGGCGAAATAGAGGATCTCTTGATCGGGGAGAGAAGGGGGAAAGCCCATATGACCCAATAGATCTGCCAAGTCGCACTATAAGTCAACCCAAGTTGCTTCCTCGTCTTCGTCGTCGCCAGGAATATCATAAGGTATTTTTGGCACACCAACAGGCATTAAATGAAAGAAAAAATAAAAAAATATTATACTTTAGATGTGAAAACGTAAGAAGGGTTTTATTGTTTTTATAATATTGTTCTTTATCAAAAATGCATAAAGAAAGACAGAATGAATAAGATCAATTCGTAGAACTAGGCCCCTGTAATCATGAACAAGGATGGGCACATTCGTTTATAGAAAAGGCATCGCGCGGCCCATTGCGTATTGGTACTTATCGAGTATAGAATAAATCTGCTTCTCTTTTTTCCTACGAACGAAATTGTTCCATTCTTCCGAATAGAATCAAACAAATTCTGAACCCTTGCTCTGAACTAATCGCCCTCTCCTCGGGGGACGTAACATCGGCAGAGTATAGTCGTGTCCAATGCAATAAAGTTGCGTAGTGTCTTTTTTCTTTGATATAAGGGGTATTTTCATGGGTTTGCCTTGGTATCGTGTTCATACTATCGTATTGAATGATCCCGGCCGGTTGCTTGCTGTTCATATAATGCATACAGCTCTGGTTGCTGGTTGGGCCGGTTCGATGGCTCTGTATGAATTAGCAGTTTTTGATCCTTCTGACCCCGTTCTGGATCCAATGTGGAGACAGGGTATGTTTGTCATACCTTTCATGACGCGTTTAGGAATAATCAATTCATGGGGTGGCTGGGGTATCACAGGAGGGACTATAACATCTCCGGGTCTTTGGAGTTACGAAGGTGTCGCCGGAGCGCATATTGTGTTTTCGGGCTTGTGCTTTTTAGCAGCTATCTGGCATTGGGTGTATTGGGATCTCGAAATATTTACTGATGAACGTACAGGAAAACCGTCGTTGGATTTGCCCAAGATCTTTGGAATTCATTTATTTCTCGCGGGGGTGGCTTGCTTTGGTTTTGGTGCATTTCATGTAACAGGCTTGTATGGTCCGGGAATATGGGTGTCCGATCCTTATGGACTAACTGGAAAAGTACAACCGGTAAATCCAGCGTGGGGCGTGGAAGGTTTTGATCCTTTTGTTCCGGGAGGAATAGCCTCTCATCATATTGCGGCTGGGACATTGGGCATATTAGCAGGCCTATTCCATCTTAGCGTCCGACCGCCCCAACGTCTATACAAGGGATTGCGCATGGGTAATATCGAAACGGTCCTTTCCAGTAGTATCGCTGCTGTCTTTTTTGCCGCTTTTGTTGTTGCCGGAACTATGTGGTATGGTTCAGCAACTACCCCGATCGAATTGTTTGGACCGACTCGTTATCAATGGGATCAGGGGTACTTCCAACAAGAGATATATCGACGAATTAGTGCGGGGTTAGCCGAAAATCAAAGTTTATCAGAAGCTTGGTCTAAAATTCCCGAAAAATTAGCTTTTTATGATTACATCGGCAATAATCCGGCAAAAGGGGGATTATTCAGGGCGGGTTCAATGGATAACGGGGATGGAATAGCGGTTGGATGGTTAGGACATCCTATCTTTAGAGATAAAGAAGGTCGTGAACTTTTTGTACGTCGTATGCCCACTTTTTTTGAAACATTTCCGGTCGTTTTGGTAGATGGAGCTGGGATTGTTCGAGCGGATGTTCCTTTTCGAAGAGCCGAATCGAAGTATAGTGTCGAACAAGTCGGTGTAACTGTTGAGTTCTACGGTGGCGAACTCAATGGAGTCAGTTATAATGACCCTGCAACTGTTAAAAAATATGCTAGACGCGCTCAATTGGGTGAAATTTTTGAATTAGATCGTGCTACTTTGAAATCCGACGGTGTTTTTCGGAGCAGTCCAAGGGGTTGGTTTACTTTTGGACATGCTTCATTTGCTTTGCTCTTCTTCTTCGGACACATTTGGCATGGTGCTAGAACCCTGTTCAGAGATGTTTTTGCTGGGATTGACCCAGATTTGGATGCTCAAGTAGAATTTGGAGCCTTCCAAAAACTTGGAGATCCAACTACAAGAAGACAAGTAGTCTGATCCAACCTTCTTTTGATGTCTTTCGAATCTATTTTCTTTTTATGAGTTGTTAGTGATTTTGATATTGATAGAGGGTAGCAGAGAAATCTTGCTTTGACTCCCCGTTTTTTTGTCTCTTGCTCTTTCGGTAGCCGGGAGATGGTCCCCAATAAAAGAAAGAAAAAACAAATAGGTATGGAAGCTATAATTGTAAATCACGATCGAATCTATGGAAGCATTGGTTTATACATTCCTCTTAGTCTCAACGCTAGGGATCATTTTTTTCGCTATCTTTTTTAGAGAACCGCCTAAAGTTCCAACTAAAAAATGAAAGTCTTTTCATTATCTCGATTTCAATTGAAGTAATGAGCCTCCCAATATTGCATATTGAGAGGCTCATTACTTCAACTAGTCCCCATGTTCTTCGAACGGATCTCTTAGTTGTTGAGAAGGTTGCCCAAAAGCGGTATATAAGGCGTACCCAGTAAAACTTACAAGTAAACCAGATAGAAAGACGGCGACTAGGGTTGCTGTTTCCATTATTAGAAAATTTCAAGAACACAACGGATCTATGATAAGATCGTTTATTTACAACGGAAGAGTATACAAAGTCAACAGATCTCAATGACTACAATAGGATTTATGGTTACACAAACTGTTGAGAACGATTCTCGATCCGGTCCAAAACGAACGAATGTGGGCAGTTTATTAAAACCATTGAATTCGGAATATGGTAAAGTCGCTCCGGGGTGGGGAACGACCCCTTTGATGGGTGTCGCAATGGCCTTATTTGCGGTATTTCTATCTATTATTTTGGAGATTTATAATTCTTCCGTTTTATTGGATGGAATTTCAATGAATTAGCTCGATAAGAACTCCAACCTAGCTTTTCAATACCAAATGAATCCTTTAGAGCTCGGATTTTTAGCCTGTTCTCTTTTGGTAGTTCGATCGTGGAATTTTGTTCTGTCTTTCTGGAATATGAGTGTGTGACTTGTTATAATTGATCCTATTGATCGGACAGAGAAGGGGTCTGTCATCTTCAGAGAGACGGTTCTACTTCGTCGGATATTTATTCGAGTATCTGAAACACGGAATATAGGAAATAGATTCCGAACTATTTTAACTATGATTCATACTTAATATTCAGACCTCGCGGCCGGACCCCTAAAAGTTTTTTCAACGAATTCAAATTTAGAAATCGCAATTTCTTCTTTTAAACAACCATTTATGCTTATTTTGACTCAAAGCCAAAGGTTTCTTTGGATTTTCTTCAATTTATCTATTCGTGAAATAAGTGATGATCCAATCATTCTTACTCAAGGAATCTTTAGGCTTAGTTTCGTCTTTTTATTGAATCATCGTGGTTCTAGTATGCATCTGAGGTTGTAATCGATTCAGCGGGTCTTAACAAGAGAATTCCTATTAATAATGACTAATAAAGAAAACAAATCAGAAAAAAAGTCCACATTCTAACAAAAAATAGGGAAGAGAGCATTCAAGAGGCCCGTAAAGATGAAGATAAAGACAACGGAGCCGACTTGAGAATTTGGTATTATCACCACAAAGACGAGCTTTTGGATTTTTCTTCCTTCGGATCTTCAGAGAAGATTGAATCGGAAATGAAAAAGTTTCAAACTTTCTACCATTTCCCCTCCAACCGATTTTGGGTGTTTTTGCTTGAGCTGTACGAGATAAAAGTCTCCTATACGGTTCTTTGAGGGGGAATCGCACCTATCTCAATAAAGTCTATGATTGGTTTGAAGAACGTCTCGAGATTCAGGCGATTGCGGATGATATAACTAGTAAATATGTTCCTCCTCATGTCAACATATTTTATTGTCTAGGAGGAATTACACTGACTTGTTTTTTAGTACAAGTGGCGACAGGATTTGCTATGAC